CAGTATTTCGTATCTCAGAAAAAGGGATCAGCCGTCGGGTTCAGGATTTATTTCTGATAATGGTTCAGCTCGCACCAATAGCAATCCGTTTTATTCCGTTTTTGGCAAGGCAGGGGTTGAACAATCGCTTAGACAAAATCAAGGAACTATTCGTACGTTGTTGAATAAAAATAAGGAATGCCAATCTTTGATAATTTTATCATCATCTAATTATTTTCGAATGGGTCCATTGAACGATGTAAAATATCACAATGTGATAAAACAATCAATTCCAATTCAAAAAGATTCGCTAACTCCAATTAAGACTTCGTTGGGACCCTTAGGAACATTCCTTCAAATTGCGAATTTTTATTCATTTTACTATTTAATAACTCATAATCATATCTCGGTAACTAAATATTTGAAACTTGACAATTTAAAACAACCTTTTCAAGTACTTAAATATTATTTAATGGACGAAAACGGGGAAATTTATAATCCTGATACAGCTAGTAAGATCCTTTTGAATCCATTTAATTTGAATTGGTATTTTCTCCAGCCTAATTATTGTGAGGAAATGTCCCCGATAATTAGTCTTGGGCAGTTTCTTTGTGAAAATGTACGTATAAACAAAAGGGGACCATACCTAAAATCCGGTCAAGTTTTAATCGTTCAAGTTAACTCTGTAGTAATACGATCAGCTAAGCCTTATTTGGCTACTCCTGGAGCAACTGTTCATGGACATTATGGAGCAATCCTTTACGAAGGGGATACATTAGTTACATTTATATATGAAAAATCGAGATCTGGTGATATAACGCAGGGTCTTCCAAAAGTAGAACAGGTGTTAGAAGTGCGTTCGCTTGATTCAATATCGATGAACCTAGAAAAGAGAGTTGAGGGTTGGAACGCGAGTATAACAAGAATTCTTGGGATTCCCTGGGGATTCTTGATTGGTGCTGAGCTAACTATAGTGCAAAGTCGTATCTCTTTGGTTAATAAGATCCAAAAGGTTTATCGATCGCAGGGGGTGCAGATCCATAATAGGCATATAGAAATTATTGTACGTCAAATAACATCAAAAGTTTTAGTTTCCGAAGATGGAATGTCTAATATTTTTTTACCCGGCGAACTGATTGGATTGTTACGAGCGGAACGAATGGGGCGCGCTTTGGAAGAAGTGATCTGTTATCGAGCTATCTTATTGGGAATAACGAGAGCGTCTCTGAATACTCAAAGTTTTATATCCGAAGCGAGTTTTCAAGAAACCACGCGAGTTTTAGCAAAAGCTGCTCTCCGAGGTCGTATCGATTGGTTGAAAGGCCTGAAAGAAAACGTTGTTCTGGGGGGGATAATACCAGTCGGTACCGGATTCAAAGGATTAGTCCACTGTTCAAGGCAGCATAACAACATTATTTTGGAAAGACAAAAAGGGAATTTATTCGGGGGGGAAATGAGAGATATTTTCTTACACCACAGAGAATTATTTGACTCGTGCAGTTCAACGACTTTCCATGATACCACAATTGCTTAGAGGGTTTAATGAGTCCTAGGAGCGAATTCTTTTAACTATTTGTGATCATTTGATTTCTTAATGGTAAGAAAAGAAAGATAATAATGAATAGAACGAAGGATAATAATGAATAGAAAGTAATGAATGGCCTGGGTCGTGTATCAATGGTCACTCTCTGGTAGAAGAAAAGGTTCCCTCGGAACAATTATTTATTTCAGGGCGCCTCGTCTCTTAAAAAAAAAAGAGGAAGTGGGGGAGAAATGGCAAGAAGGTATTGGAACATCCATTTGGAAGAGATGATGGAAGCAGGAATTCATTTTGGTCATGGTACTCGGAAATGGAATCCTAGAATGGCACCTTATATATCTGCAAAACATAAAGGTATTCATATTACAAATCTGACTCGAACTGCTCGGTTTTTATCAGAAGCTTGTGATTTAGTTTTTGATGCAGCAAGTAGGGGAAAACAATTCTTAATTGTTGGTACTAAAAATAAAGAAGCTGATTTAGTCGCGCGAGCTGCAATAAGGGCTCGGTGCCATTATGTTAATCAAAAATGGCTCGGCGGTATGTTAACCAATTGGTCCACTACAGAAACGCGGCTTCACAAGTTCAGGGATTTGAGAACGGAACAAAAAGGGGGGAGACTCGACAGTCTTCCCAAAAGGGATGCCGCTATTTTGAAGAGACAATTATCGCGTCTGCAAACGTATCTGGGCGGGATAAAATATATGACGAGGGTACCCGATATTGTAATCGTCGTTGATCAGCAAGAAGAATATACGGCTCTTCGAGAATGTATCACTTTGGGAATTCCAACAATTTGTTTAATCGATACAAATTGTGACCCCGATCTCGCAGATATTTCGATTCCAGCAAACGATGACGCTATAGCCTCAATCCGATTAATTCTTAACAAATTAGTATTCGCAATTTGTGAGGGTCGTTCTAGCTATATACGAAATCGTTGATTAATAATAAGATAAATAAATTATTTAATAAGAGAAATAAATTATTTTGGTAACTCCATAGATTTATGGATTGGGTACTATTCCTGAATCGCACAAAAGAAAAGAGACAAACCTGGTGGATATTCTGCAATTAGCAGATATTCAAAATATACAATTCAAGTAGACAAGTCGAAAAGAAGATGGTTGAATCAAAATAATTCTTTTTAAATTTCTATTTCGGTCAGAGGGCAATATGAATGTTCTATCATGTTCCATGAATACACTAAGGGGGTTATACGATATATCCGGTGTGGAAGTAGGCCAACATTTCTATTGGCAAATAGGTGGGTTCCAGGTCCATGCCCAAGTACTTATTACTTCTTGGGTTGTAATTGCTATCTTATTAGGTTCAGCCTTTATAGCCGTTCGGAATCCACAAACCGTTCCGACTGCCACTCAAAATTTCTTCGAATATGTCCTTGAATTCATTCGAGACGTGAGCAAAACTCAGATTGGAGAAGAATATGGCCCATGGGTTCCCTTTATTGGAACTCTGTTTCTTTTTATTTTTGTTTCTAATTGGTCAGGTGCTCTTTTACCTTGGAAAATCATAGAGTTACCTCATGGGGAGTTAGCCGCACCCACGAATGATATAAATACTACCGTTGCTTTAGCTTTGCTCACGTCAATAGCATACTTTTATGCGGGTCTTTCCAAAAAGGGATTAGGCTATTTCAGTAAATACATTCAACCGACTCCAATTCTTTTACCCATTAACATTTTAGAAGATTTCACAAAACCTCTATCACTTAGTTTTCGACTTTTTGGGAATATATTAGCCGATGAATTAGTAGTTGTTGTTCTTGTTTCTTTAGTACCTTTAGTGGTTCCTATACCCGTCATGTTCCTTGGATTATTTACAAGCGGTATTCAAGCTCTTATTTTTGCAACTTTAGCTGCGGCTTATATAGGTGAATCTATGGAGGGACATCATTGACTCGTTTTCGAAATAGTCTTTTTTTTTTCTAGCTTAGAACAAAGGCAATGTATGCGTGACTCAAGATAATCTACATATACTTAGGAAAAATACATATCCAAACATAAATCTACAAATACAGCGGATACGATCAAGAGTCGTAGAAAAAAATTACGATATTGGGGAATTGTAGGAAAGAGATCTAAAGGATCTTTTTCCTCAAATTCCTCTTTGGCCTTATTATATCATCCCCCCCTCTCCCCGCCAATTAATATTTTCTTTATATTGTTTTGTTCATTTTTGTTCATTCAATTCGAATAGCAAATACCAAGAGTGATAATTTGAATAAAAATTCTTATAGTATCACAGGCGGGTGATTAAAAAAAAAGAAAGATGCTTTATAAAAGGATTCCCCTTTTAGTTTATTTGCGTCAATTTTTCAATTCAACGATTGACCAAAAGAGAATATTAATATAATAAATTGCATGGCCGTACCTCAATCAAATACTGATATTTAGTTCTATGCAATGATTTCGCCCCAATGAATTCGTCTATTTGGATTGTAGCCTGGTGGATAATGATAACGAAAAGGAATAGAAAAAAAAAAAGAGATTTCTAAAAAACGGGGTGATTCGGCGAGGGGACATAATTAGGTATATGGAATCAAATGCCAACTCTTGTGTATTTTTTGAATTTGAAAAGGGGTTCTAGAATACGATTTACTTTAAGATACGAATACTTGGAGTCTAAGATATGAATAGTTGGTTTACGTTTTGTAAGAAAGACATGTATATGGGATATTAGATATTGCTAGTTATATATGAACTAAAGATATATCTAATCCACCCTACTCTTGTGATTATTGTGAATTTCGATAGGGATTCTAATAGAAATTGTTCGATTTCGTCTTTGCTTTGACTGGGAATTGAATCAATAAAAATAAAGAGATGAAAGAAAGAAAACGAACGAAGAATTCAAAAAAGGGTTCCGAAAAAAGAAATGGAAGAACAAAAGTCGTATGGATTTACAAAAATCCTGTGTTGTGCCTGTGGATCGAAAATAAAAAAGAGATATCTAAAAAGTTTTGATGGTTCAATAATAAATATTATTATTATTATTACGCCAATTGGGAGTTCTTAGTTACTTCGGCTGGGCGAATCCTAGTGACGGAATAATTAAGTCATAATTTATTGGACGATTGTATCATTAACGATTTCTTTAGTTTTTCTTTATTTTAGTGCGAGGGACTTATCATGAATCCACTGATTTCTGCCGCTTCCGTTATTGCTGCTGGGTTGGCTGTTGGGCTTGCTTCTATTGGACCTGGAGTTGGTCAAGGTACTGCTGCGGGCCAGGCAGTAGAAGGGATCGCGAGACAGCCCGAGGCGGAGGGAAAAATACGAGGTACTTTATTGCTTAGTCTGGCTTTTATGGAAGCTTTAACAATTTATGGGCTGGTTGTAGCATTAGCACTTTTATTTGCGAATCCTTTTGTTTAATCCTAGAAATAGGGAAATAGGAAGGGCAATTTACTTATTTTTTTTTTTTTTCTCTTAGTTATTATATCTGTGTTTCTGGCTTT